TATATGGAACCTCAGCAAAAATCCAGTGGATCTAAAGATCCCATTTTGGAGAACAGAAATGGAAAGGAGGTCCAGTCTAAGGTACAAAAAAGCTCCACAAAATCATAGCATAGAAAAAAATACTTAAATGAAATACTGGGATTAAGGTAGGGTAGGAATGATTCATAGTTAGAAAAAAATTGTATTACTTACATTATTACTATACTATATATAATATTCTATTAATATTAATTAGAATTACAACGAAATCTTTAGAAATGGAATTTCTAGTTAGTAACTTCTATTACTATTGATTTTTTTCTTTTTTGTTCTTTTCGTCTTCTTAGGTTCGGGTCGAAAATAGAAGAGTTAAGTCGATCAAACAAAAAATCAAAGGGGGTTCATGGCTAAGGGTAAAGATGTGCGAGTTAGAGTTATTTTGGAATGTACCAGTTGTGTCCAAAATGGTGTCAATAAGAAAGCGCCAGGCATTTCTAGATATATTACTCAAAAGAATCGACACAATACACCCAGTCGATTAGATTTGAGAAAATTTTGTCGCTATTGTCACAAGCATACGATTCATGGGGAAATAAAGAAATAGATCGAACGGAACGTGTATTTGATCTTTCAAAGGAGCAGGAAAAGGAAGAACTTAACCTTAACATATATACATATGTATATAATATACAAATACAAATAAAACCTATTTTGGTTGGATCTGAAATGAATAAAGAAATAGAATTTTAGAGATAAGGAATAAACCATGGATAAATCCAAGCAACCCTTTCGTAAATCCAAGCGATCTTTTCGTAGGCGTTTTCCCCCAATTGAATCGGGGGATCGAATTGATTATAGAAACATGAGTTTAATTAGTCGATTTATTAGTGAACAAGGAAAAATATTATCTAGACGGGTGAATAGATTGACCTTGAAACAACAACGATTAATTACTATTGCTATAAAACAAGCCCGTATTTTATCTTTGTTACCTTTTCTTAATAATGAAAAACAGTTTGAGAGAGCCGAGTCGATCCCTAGAACTACCGGTCCTAGAACCAGAAATAAATAGATATACTCTTTCATTGATTCAAAACTCCAATCGGAATTCAAGCTCAGATTGATGTTTTGTTCGAAAAAGCCTCAAATCCAGATTTGATTGTTGTGTTATAAGAAACAACAAATAGGAAAGAATAAATCTTTTTTTTTTTGAAAGATGTTCATTCATTCCTACTACTTAACTTAATTTTTACTTAATTGATTTTTATTCTATCTTCCCGGAGTCCATTCTCCGGGGAATTCAATTCTGTTTCAATCATTCCTATATCCTATATATGACTTAAAAATTTCTTTTATTTGATAATCTTATTGGAAATCATGTAAAGACAATTCTTATTTGATATAGCTATTTGCGCAAGTATTTTACGATTAAGAAGCAATTGCTTCGTGTACAGATTGTGTATTAATCTACTATAACTATAGAATACCCCGTTCTCGCGAGCAGCTGCATTTATCCGAGTGATCCACAAACGACGAAAGTCCCTCTTTTGCCTGCCCCTATCTCGATGAGAGGAAACCAAAGCTCTCATTTTCTGTTGAGTAATGGTTCGAGTAAGTCTTGAATGAGCCCCTATAAAAGTTGATGCAAATAAACGAATTTTTGTTCGACGTCTCCGAGCTATATATCCTCGTCTAACTCTGGTCATTGAATCAAATTAAACTTTAATGAATGAATAACTAATTGATTTCTCTTCTTTCAGTCATCCTTTTATCCCCCGGTTGATTAATAACAAAACGGATTATTCCGATATATAAAAAAAAAATTCCAATGGCTTTTGCTACTATGACCTTCCCAACCACGATTTTTTATTCCTTCCAGGTAAAATACCTGGAAATAAGAAATTTTATAACATAACAATATTAAATAAATAACAGAAAAAAAATAGTGGGTTCCATCGTTTCTATGGTTACTTCATAAACGGTGAGGTCCTCTCTATACACCGGAGCCTCTTCTTTCATTTAATCAAATGTTATTGTGAACTTGTATAGTTCACTCTCTTTGGCTCTACCAATCAATTATAATTATACAGTAATAGCTCTTTTCACAAAAAAGGCTATCCATACAGTGACGGCATTTAATTATGAAAGTTGGCTAGGTAGCTGACCCTGTTAGTCCGTTCTTTCAAGAATAGAAACATAACTTTTTGCTTCTTATAGTACTATTTCCTCCGCTTAATGGAATAACTAGTTGCTACCAATGGGGAATTGCTTCTCATCTCAAATTGAGGCGATTGGATTTGCACCAACGGAAACCATAAATTTCATACACAAAAATATAGGTATATGATAGATTCTCATTTTTAAATAGTAAAAATGGCTTTTTTCCACTCTATCTATCCTATTCATTGGTACTTGTGATTGGTAACGGAAAAATTGTTTCGTTTGTTCCAACTCATGATCTAAACGAGTCGCACATACACCCTAGTACATGTTCCCCGACGCTGAGGACATCCTCGAAGTGCGGGCGATTTCGTGATATTTCTTATTGGCTGTCTTGTGTTTCTAATAAGTTGTTTAATTGTCGGCATATCATACATATATAATAAAATAGGTTGGTTTAGATCGATCTTAACCTGATGATTGATGATTATGAATTATTTCCATTCAATATCAAATCGCGGAAAATTCGAATTATGCCTTGAAAATGAAAAAGAATCGTGTATTTACACGAAATCTCCAGTATTTTCATTTTCGACTGCTACAAGATCAACAATGCCATGAGCTTGGGCTTCTGTTGCTGACATAAAAACATCCCTTTCCATGTCTTCGGATATAACCCATAAAGGGTTGCCCGTTCTTTGTACATAAACCTTTGTGAGGGTTTCGCGAAGTTTCAGTAGTTCTTCTGCTTCCAGGATAAATTCCCCTGCTTGCGCCTCATAAAAAGAACTAGCAGGTTGGTGAATCATAACCCTGATAATATTGATATAACATCATGCATGAACGGTTCTTCTATTTCGCAGGATTGGGCTAAAGTAAGGGATAAAAAAAACAAGAAGAAAAAAAATAAATAGACTTGAACAGCCGTACAGGCATCCTTTGTGCATTGCATACGGCTCTGCAATGGAATTTCCTTTTTCCTCTCTTCTATTCTATCGAAGAAAAAAATGGAATCCATCCGATCCAGATCGTTGAATGATCCATTTACCACCCTTCTTTTCCTATTATAAGAGTCAAAAAATACTATGATGGTTCTGTTGCTTTCTATATTTATCTCGTCTGTGATTTAGCAATCCCAAAGTTTCTTTTTAATACGATCAAATAAGGAAAATGATCTTTTTTTTTTCATTTTTGTACTCTTTCTTTCGTAACATAAATATAAGAAAGAGACTTCTCTTCTGGTGTGGAAGAAAAACGGTTTGTGACGCTGAAACGTACTCCCGACCCGTAAGATCAAATCGGAAATAACCTTCGTTTCATACTACTATCTCGATACAAAATCTCATGTTAGGAAAAACAATACTAGTTTGTTCATATCGAACTCGAAGTGCCATGCTATTATTACCTATTATTTACATTTGATATGGCGAAGGCATAGTCTTCTTCTTTTTTTTTTTCAAATAAAAACTCATTGGCGCCAAGCGTGAGGGAATGCTAGACGTTTGGTAATTTCTCCTCCGACCAGAATGAAAGATCCCATTGAAGCGGCTAATCCCATGCATATTGTATGTACATCGGGCGAAACAAATTGCATAGTATCATAAATAGCTATTCCTGGTATTACCCACCCGCCGGGGGAGTTTATAAATAAATAAAGATCCCTAGTATCATCTTCTATACTGAGATATACCATGAGACCAACAAGTTGATTTGAGATCTCGCTATCAACTTCTTGGCCTAAGAAAAGTAATCTTTCTCGATAAAGTCGGTTGATTAGGACAAAATTTTATCCCTTTTGAACCGTACGCGCATCTTTGGATGCATACGGTTCAAAAAAATTGCGAAAAAAGAATCAATGTGTCGATTCCAATCCTATCTCTTTTTTTTTGTAACAGATTTCTGTTTTTCTAATGAAAATAAAGGGGTTTTTCTTATATTTTTCAAAAAACATAAGTTTTGGGCACCGGCACCTCCCCTAAAAAAAAAGAATTTATTACTGAACTTAATTTCTTGAATTAACCTTTCATTGATGTATTGTTTCGTCGTGATTCAAATCACGATGTTATTTTCTTGTTCCTGAATGGGTCCTTTCAATTCTTTTAGGTTCATGTTCTACTCCGGGGAAAGATCTATCCGAATTCTATTTGCACATATAGGACAAATGGTCCCAGTACCACTTCTTTTTGCTACGATTTTTTTTTTCGTTTTATGCCTTCCCCAAACTATTCGATGTATTCATCATACTGGTTGGCATGGCAGTTTGAGATCGCCCCTATAATCCTATAATTAAGTATTAAGAATCGTCTATGCTACAAGTGGCAATTGTATATATATTACTATTACCAATTTGGTATTTTCTGAACGGAGCCTGGATATTTTATTAGTCCAAGTCAACCATAAATTCTTCTAATTGATAATATTGATCCTCAACAGAAATTGATCTAATTTCACTTTACGCTCCGAATGATTGAAGAACCAATCAATACAATATTTCTTGGGCGAAACAGAGGATATCTCGATCGGGGGAGAAAACGGGGAAATCCCATATGACCCAATATGTCTGACAAGTCGCACTATACGTCAACCCAAACTGCATCTTCCTCTCCAGGACTCCGAAAAGGTACTTTTGGAACACCAATGGGCATTAAATTAAAGAAAAAATTAAGTACTATACTTCACTTTAATATGGAAACGTAAGAATGAGTTTATTGTCTTCATCATTTTTTTCCTGTTTATTCTACTAGTTTATACATAAATTGGAAGGTTTTTAGAGAAAGACAGAATGAATAAATAAAACTTTTAATGAAGGGATCGATTGTTCGAATAATAAACAAGTATCCATGCCTTTGTTCCCACAAAAT